AGGATAAATAGGTTCCAAATCTAGCAAAGGTCCTGAATTAGACCGCTTAAATTCTGTCTGTTATATAATAATAAATAAAAAAAAACTACGTCTGAATCGATCTTATCCTTTATTTAATAAATTTAATAAATAATTTTAATTCTTATTTGTTAAGTAATAACCTTTAGTCTTCAATAAAATACTGCTTGTAGAAATATCAATAACCCGTCGTTTTCAATTATGAAAAATAATTAGACATTCTATTAGTTTAGTTGATGAATTATGACACTAATTCTATCTCCATGACTATGTATATAGGAAAGAAAGAATAAAATAAAAGAATAAAAAAAAGATCTCTCTTTTTTTTTGTAATTATATTTTTTCTATTTTTTTTTTTCATTCCTATTCTTCTTTCTTTTATTAAAAAGTAAAGTGGGGATTCTAAGAAAAAGGGGGAGCTTACAAAATAAAGGATTATTTCGTTTCCGATAGTCATTTATTTTAATTGGTGGATAGGAGTATACTCTGGATCGGAATCGTGGGGAGTACTGCCTGATCATTTCTACTAACTTAAAGCCCCAATTAGTATTCTTTTTATATTATGTGTAAATGTCCTTTGGGATAAATTACATAATCGCTATTACTAATCCTTTGCGTAGTTTGGCATTTCTAACCATCCACTCATTTTTGCTAAACCCTTCGCTTTATGGTAATGCAAACAAATGTTAGTGAAAACCGAATAGGGTTGATTTTTTTGAACCCGCTTCAAGCTAGGATGACATGACTAATCAACCAATCTTGGGGTAAACGGTCTCTTCTTCTTCTGTTTATTTATGCTCAACTCTTTAATTCTTCTTATACATCGAAGACGAGACTCAATAATTTTACTGCAAATATATATTATATTATATAGCTGTTTTCTTTCACTCATATAACTATATAATTTAATATAATTTAATTCATTAATCCAAAAATCCAAATAATGAATTAAAAATGAAGATATCTATGCAATTTATTTCAACTCTTTTTCTATAACGACTAGAAAGAAAGGAATAGGGAAAAGTTTATGTTTCAACGAATCGCACGTAGAGCTATTGATAATACACATAGGGTTAATGGTATTTCATAACTAATCGATTGAGCAGCAGCTCGTAGACCACCTAAAAAGGAATATTTATTATTTGAACCATATCCTGACATAAGAAGTCCAATGGGAGCAATACTTGAAACCGCAATCCATAAAAAAACCCCGATATTGAGATCGGATAAAACAAGGCGATAGTCAAAAGGAATTACTGAATAACTTAGTAGAATTGATATGACTGCTATGGATGGTCCGATACTGAATAAACGAGTATCTCCTCTAGATGGAAGAAGATTCTCTTTGAAAAGTAGTTTTGTCCCATCTGCTAGAGCTTGAAGAACTCCTAAAGGACCGGCGTATTCGGGTCCAATACGTTGTTGCAGCCCTGCGGATATTTCTCTTTCTAACCATACAATTACTAGTACGCCTATTGTGATTCCCAATACAAGAGCCAAAATAGGAACAAGCACCCATATAATTCCATAGACCTCTTTTAAGGATTCCACTCTGTAAAAAGAATTGATATCTTGTATTTCCGTTGTATCAATTATCATTTCAACGATCAACTTCTCCCATAATGATATCTATGCTACCTAGTATTGTCATAATATCAGCCAATTTCATTCTTTTAACTAACTGAGGAAGAATTTGCAAATTGATAAAACCCGGCGGGCGAATTTTACATCTCCAAGGAAAACCACTCTGATCCCCTATCAGAAAAATTCCCAATTCGCCCTTTGGGGCTTCGACTCTCACATAAAGTTCTTGTTTCGGCAATTCAAAAATAGGAGAAGGTTTTTTACTAATGAATCGATATTCAAAATCATGCCATTCTGGATACCTTTCTCTATCAAAGTATCGGATTTCTAAATTCTCATAGGGCCCCCCAGGAATTCCTTCTAGAGCCTGTTGAATAATTTTTATGGATTCTGTCATTTCACCAATTCGGACTAAATAACGAGCTAATGAATCCCCTTCTTTTTGCCATTGGACTTCCCAATCCAATTCGTCGTAACACTCATAATGATCAACTTTACGAAGATCCCATTGTATTCCGGAAGCTCGCAGCATTGGTCCTGATAAACCCCAATTTATTACTTCGTCTCTACCAATAATTCCTACGCCCTCAACGCGTTCTAAAAAAATAGGATTTCGTGTAATAAGTTTTTGATATTCAGTAACTCCTGTAAAAAAATAATGGCAGAAATCCAAACATTTATCTATCCAGCCATAAGGTAGATCAGCCGCTACCCCTCCGATACGAAAATAATTATGCATCATTCTCATACCAGTGGCAGCTTCGAATAGATCATATATGAATTCTCTTTCTCTGAAAATATAGAAGAAAGGAGTTTGTGCACCAATATCTGCCATAAAGGGTCCGAGCCATAACAGATGAGAAGCTATACGACTCAATTCCAACATAATTACTCTGATATAACTGGCTCTTTTAGGTACTTGAATATTTCCTAACTGTTCTGGCCCATTTACAGTTATTGCTTCTGTGAACATAGTAGCTAAATAATCCCAACGAGTTACATAAGGCAGATATTGTACAATTGTTCGGTTTTCCGCAATTTTTTCCATTCCTCTGTGTAAATAACCCAATATTGGTTCACAGTCAATAACATCTTCACTGTCCAGAGTAACGATGAGTCGAAGAACACCATGCATTGACGGGTGGTGGGGGCCCATATTGACTATCATGAGATCTTTTCTTGTAGCTGGTATATTCATAAGTTTTTCCTCGATTCATTCTTCCATGAATTGCGTAAAACGAAAAAAAATTCATCAAAATTCAAGATCTAATAAATCAAATAATTAAAAATGACTCTTCAAATTAACGAAAAATTAAAAATTAACGAATTATTGATTCCCGAATACCCAACCTATTAATTAAGTTTTTATAACGTACTCTATTTTTCTTTGACAAATAAGACAGCAGCCGTTGACGTTTTCCCAGAATTTTACGTAGACCTCTTTGAGATAAATAGTCTTTTCTGTGCAATTCCAAATGTGAAGTAAGTCGTCTTATTTTATTGGTGAAACTCAATACTTGGAATTCAACGGATCCCCTGTTTTCTTCTTTTTCTTCTTGCGAAATGATTGAGATGAATGAATTTTTTACCATAAAAAGGAATCGCCCCTCTCTTTTTTGAGATATTTTTATCGATATATATATATTTCTTGATCAGTAATAATAATGCCACTCATTTGAATTTGATATACACAATAATCTTAATTTCGTTAAGAATTCATAATTTTGTCAAATAAAATTACTTAATTTATTACTCAATAATCAATCCCATTTTAAAAATTGGATTCGGATAGGATATCCTATACAAAAGTATAGTCTATTTCTGTACTCACAAAAAAAAATAAACAATAATTTAGACTTAAAAAAAATCAGAAGATTTTGTTGATTCATTTTAGATCGAATTAATATTAATATAATGACTTTTCAATCGCGGATACATACGAATCCTTGTCATACTGAAACGACTGCCATTATTGGTATCAAACCAATAGCGATTCATACAAGCTAAATCTTCTAATCGATAATTGGGCCAAAGAAAGAACTTTAATTTAATTAGTTTAGTTTTACCTCTATCAAGATTTTTTCTTTTATTCAACAAAACTTGATCGAAATTTGTTACCTTATTTCCATTGCATCCATTGCAAAATACTGTATTTCTATGGGTATTGTTTCTATTCCTAGAATTGAAAAAAATTAGAATTCTCAATTTTCTACGATGCCTCGGGGATAAAATATTTTCAAGAACAAGCAAATCATAATGATTTTTGTCTCTATTTCCATTCATTTTTTGACGTATTGCAATGGATTCATAAAAATTCTTCTTATTTTTATCAACTAGGTATCTTTGATTAATTTGATGCTTACTCTTATGAACCAATGAAATACCTATGGTTTGATATATAATAAGATTTCCATCATTTTTTACAGACAGGCGAACTGGTTCGATAAGCAATATTCCCTTTTTCATCACTTCTGTAAGAGGTAAATCCTTATGGACCGTCATAATATCCAGATCCATTTCGTCCCTTTGAATAGCGGATATAACAATTTCTCTTGGATTTGTCATTCTAAGCAGGAGACAATATACTTTGATGTTATTGATGATTCTTTGATTTAAATAATCATCCCATCTCAATTGAAAATTCAAATACCTTTTTAGTAAGAGCTCAAGCTCTGCTTCTATTTTATTCCTGTATTTCTTTTTGTTTCTACGTTTTTTCATGTCTGATCCCGTATAATCTTCTTCAACATCTTTTTCTTTTTTTTTTTCTTGGTTTGAGAGAGCTGATTCAAGATCTGCTTGGTCCGCTAATTCTTTTTCTCCTTGATTTTGATTTTCTAATTCAAAAGTCTTTTTTTCATTCGATAATATAAAAATATCGCTTTTTTTCTTTCCAGTGATACTTTTATGTTTCTTAACATTTTTATTTACATTAAAATTGAAAAGAAGTAATTTGATTGGTATGACCCACGGTTTAATCTTATATGTATTATAAAGTATCACAAATTCTGGGAATAACCAAAGTTCTAGATTCGATATGGGACGACTTAGTATTTCTTCATTCATTCCCATCCAATCCACAAGAGGTTTTTTTTGATTGAATGGGTTAATTTTTTGATCTTGATGAATCGTGAAATAAAATAGACCTTTCTTTTTCTTATCAATTTTATCGATTATTTGATAATTATTAACCCCAGTCTTAGTCTTAGTATTTTTATTTCTGTTGGTGACAGTATCAATATCGACCCAGGCCCTAATATCGGTCTTCTTTCTAAGACAAAAATTGAGAATTTTCCAATCAAAATATTTTCGATCCATATCTTTTTTTCTATCTATACTATCATCTTCTCCTAGATAATTATTGATAAGGATACCACCTTCCAGCATATCAAATAGTTTGCGTTTAGGCGTATTGGAAGTATAAGAAATCTCTTGGTTATTATTTACTTGTAATGGCAATCCATAAATATATGAGTCTTTCTTATCCTCATAATTAATCGATTTATATGAAAAAAGATCATATCTATATTGTTTTTTAAAATTTTCTTTTTGATTTAGTAATAAATCTATTTCAAATTCAAAATCATTTTGTTTTTCATTTTCATAATGAATTAATCGGTTTTTTTCATATGAATCACATTTGTTTAAATCTTTATTTTTAGCCATACGGCATTGATATTGATTGACTCTATTTCGCCATTTTTGCGGTACTAATCGTGACCATCTAATCTGAGATAAATCATATTGATATTGATAATGATCCTTTAGCCAGTTTTTCCATTCATTAATTACATAATTTCGGAGGTTCTTATGTTGTCTTAATTCGGAATCAAATATTTCTTGCGTTCCAACAAAATACTCTTTTATTTCATTCTTAATAAAAAAAGATGTTCTGTAATATTTAAAGACAGATCTTAACTTATATAAATTACTGACTTGGGTTTGTGATAATTTGTAGAATACATATGCTTGTGACAAGTAAGATAAGTCCAAAAAAATATGTGAATGCTTATTAATACAAGGTGACCCTTTTATAGTTGAAATAAAGGTAATTATACTTTGATTTGTTTTATCAATTCTTTCTCGATTTGCTTCATTATTGTAAATGTATTTATTAATAATTTTTTTTGTTAATTCAATAAAAAGCTGTGCATTGATTCTAGGGGTATTAATGATACGCAGAAAGATATCTATGTATATCTTTTCAATAAAAAATTTTAAAAAATGGTGGGATTTACGAAGTAATCGAATATTTTTTCTTTTTAATATCCGCCAAATATTTTTTGGTGMTTCTAATCTTTTATCTTCATAACTTATTTTGTTAGGGTTAAGATTTATCTCTCGAGTTATAAWCTCTCTTTTCTTKTCTTTTTTCATTTTTTCTATTTGATTTATGATTGTATTTGTTCTATTAGTTAGATTTTTAATTCTTTTTTCTGTCAATGAGTAAGTTGCCCAATCCATAGACCGAATTTCAATAGACGATTCGGGAATAATTTTATTATGTATTATCGAATTTGTTTCTTTTTTAGTTTCACTCAATTCATATATTCCTAGTTTTTTCAATCCAAATAATATAATTTGGTTTCTTTTTGAAAATTCTTTTATTATTTTTTTTAGAAATATAATGCTTTTGAGGACCCATTTTTTTGTTTCTTTTGCTACATTTATAAAAAATTTTGTTCTTTCTTTTAAAACTCTTAGAACTAAAAAACATTCTTTTTTTAATTTTAATTTTTTTTTTTCGAATTCTTTAAAAATGGGGTCAAAAAGGGAAAGTTGTTTTCGGGGAGAACCAAAAGGCAGTTCAGCTTCCGTTCCCAAAACTGTTAAAAAACAAAAATCATTTTTTTGTCCTTTCCCTTTCTTTTTAATTGGATCTTTGTGAGGGGATCGTAACTTAGATCTGTGCCAAGGTTTCAGACGAAAAGGAAATAGTATCTTTATCTGAATACCGTCTGTTAACCATTTTTTCGGAAATTCTTTTTCGGATAATTGAACGCCATTATAGGTGCATTTAACATGGATTTCTTTATTCAAATCCTTTAAATCCTCGGACCATTCGGGAAATTGAAATAATAATATACGAACAATATTTTTAGCTATTATTAATGAAGGTAATAGAATATATTTTCTAAAAATTGATTGGATTACTAATAAAAAACCTCTTATTACTTGAGCAAAGAAAAAGCTATCCCAAGCTTCTGCTATTTCTATACGAATTTTTTTATCTCTTTTGTATTTTTCGTTTTTGTCCTCCTCTTTTTTCTCACTTTCTTTTGTCTTTTCCTTTGTATAATCCGAGATTTTTAATTCCTTATTTTTCCAATTTAAAAAAATGATTTTCATCAGCTCGGGAATATCAAAATAAAAAAAAGGGGGTTTGTCTAGTCTATCCAAAAAAAGAGGGGAGTGCACATTTGCTTGAAACAGTTCCCAAATAATCGTTTTACGTCTTTGAGCTCGCACAGAGCCCTTTATTATATCTCGACGAAAATCCGATTGTTGTGAATAACGTATCAAAGCCAACTCTTCAGCTTCATCAGGATTATTAGTCTCTTTGTTATTAGTATAAGGATCGGTATTCTCCGGAATATCAGTAAAAATCACGACACGTTTGGCTTTTCTTGAACGAATTAGATAATTCGTTGGCCCATTTTTGTCATTTTCTACTTCCTGTTGTTCTAATTCGTCGATTAATTTGTATGACCATCGAGGAACTTTTTTATTGATTTCTTTTATTCCAATATATTTTTTTCTAATTGTTTTATTCCCAGGATCAGTTATAATTGCATCGAATAAAAATTTTAAAATTTTTATTCGATCTTCCGAATCAATTCTTACTTGTTTGTTTTCCTTAAATGAATAAAGTGCTTTCAAATTGAAATTTGATGTTGA